TTTTTCCATAGAAATGTGAACGTTCAAGAAAGGCTCCAGAAGATGTTGATCGTAAATAACAGGATTGTTTATGAAAAAAAACTAATAAAAATTCGCATTCAGATACATAAGAATTGTACAAGAACCAAAATAGTCTTTTATTTTCTTTTGAAAAAACATAAATAGTTTTATTACTCTGAATAGTTTTATTCAGATTCTGATATTTATGTAGAAAGAATCGCAATAAATGTAAAGAGGGAACATCTTGAATCCAGCATTGAAGGATTTGAACCAAAATTTCAAAATGGATAGGATGGGGTATTAGTATATCTGAAACATTATTTAAATGAGATAATTTGTCCTCTAAAAAAGGAAATATTGAATGAATAGATCCTAAATTCTGGGATTTTGGTATTTCTTTTTCTTCGGAGGAAGATACTAATCGTAGCGAGAATGGAATTTCCACAATGACTGAAAAACCCTTTGATACCATTTGAGAATAAAAAAAATGAGAATAAAAATAATTGGTGTGTCCACCGAATCCATTTTGATTAGAATCATTAACCAAATAAATCAAAAAATTCTGTTGATACATTCGAATAATTAAACGTTTTACAAGTACTAAACTAAATTTATTGTCATAACCAATAAATTCGATAGGTTCGTAAAAAATCGAACCATTTAAACTATCATCATGAGCAAGTGTGTAAATATACTCCTGCAAGAGAAGCGGATATAGGAAGTGTTGTTGCGGAGATCTATCTTTTTTTAAATACTCTTGTAATTCTTCCATTTACATTTTTCTACTTGAAACAGAGACACAAGACAGGAGGCATTTCTTGGATTATCAAATGATACATAGTGCAATATGGTCCGAACAGGGTATATAATTACAGTATATATAGTTAAGAAATAAAGATAGACCCCGGAGACCTAGAATCCAATCAACAGGATCCTTTTCCTCTCCTTTTCTATAGGTTTTATCCTTTGTTAAAAGAGGGTAAAAAATCCTTTATTTTTGCAACCCGATCGCTCTTTTGATTTTGGAAAAAATTAGATTCTCTTTACTTTATCAGTATACTGTTTCTTCTACACATCCGTCTCCAAGAGAATAGTTAGGATTTTTTTTCATAAAAAAATAAAAAATAATCAATGATTTACTCGCATAAAAACCTTTTTCTGCACTGGCACTAATCTATTTTTAACATCCAAATTAGATCGGGTAATTATTCCAATTTTAAGAATATAAGCTCGTTGCTTTTTGTTTTACCAAAATTAGGACTAAAAGACGATATCCATTTATTCACTAGACCCAACTGTAAATTTCTTTTGTCTCCTTCCAAAAATAAAAACAATTAATAATATATATATATACAGTTAAGTTAAGGATAAATTAAAAGTTCTATTTTAATTAAAAAAAAAAAAAATTATTACGACATGCTGTTTTTTCCTTCATTACCTTTTAAGATCAGTCGTGGTCTTATATAGACTCTACCAATAGTCTGGACGAATTCGTTGCTTCATCCAAATGTGTAAAAGATCATAGTCGCACTTAAAAGCCGAGTACTCTACCGTTGAGTTAGCAACCCGGATTGTAGATACGATAAAAAAAAAATTTGATCCCATCCCGCCAAAATAAAAAGATTGAACTAGCAACAAATTAAATTTAAAAGAAAGATTTTTTTAATCAATTATAAACACCAATCCACTAAAATAGGTAGGATTGGATTAAAAAATAATAAATTCTCAAATAAATTCTCATATAGATATATCTAATATCTATAATCAAAACTTATACCTATTTTTCTCTTGATCCATTCCATTTTTTTTTTTTTTTACGTCTTGTATACCAGTAAATTCAGTAAACACATCCTTATGACTAAGATGACTAAGGCTAAAGCGAAGGAAAAAAAAAATAAATATGAGGCAGGAATAAACAGATCCATTTTATTTATCTACGATCAAATTATATTTGTTCGGTACACCATTGTCAATATGATATAGAATGCTGAGAAAAAAATTCTAAATAAATCAAATTAAGGCCTTGTGTTGGATTGGCACAATATAAGTAAAAAAATAAATTTGAATGCAAAAATAAATAAAGGCAGGGTAGAGAAAAATATCGAGTTGATTCAATCAAAAGAGGTACAATAACCGAAATTCACCCTGTCTTTGTCGGTAAATTAAATTCCCACAATAAAAAATAAATAATAAAATAATGAGTGAGCAAAAAAAAGAGCAAACAAATTATGGAGAAATAATTATACAAAGATAGATGCTAGTACCCTCTCTTTTTTATTCAATTTTTTTTTTTTAATTTTATTAAATTAACAGTTAACCCAATATTCCTTCTTTAAATAATTCTGTCTTCCTTAAAATATCATGAACAGTTACTGTGGGTTGAGCGCCATTTTCAAGGAAATATAGAATAGCGGGAACATTTGAATAGGTTTGATTCTTTATCGGATCGTAAAAACCTACCTTCCGAAGATCTCTTCCTTCTCTTCGGGATCGAACATCAATTGCAACGATTCGATAGATGGCTCATCGGGATAGATGTAGATAAACAATGCCCCCCCCTAGAAACGTATAGGAGGCTTTATCCTCATACGGCTCGAGAAAAAATGATTCTAATTTCTGTATATAACGGCAAATATATCCATAAAATACTGAATAAATAATGAATTAGACTATGATTAAAGTGGTTTTTTCTTCCTCTTTCCTTACGAAAGTTAAAAGGATCTCATTCGTACTCATAACTCAAGTTGGGTAATTCTGAGGAAATCCTTAGATATTTATTGAGCCGTCTCTAACCTCTTTTGTTTGTCTCGAATCAATTTTTATTCCGCATTTTGATCCAATTGTTGAGACAATTGAAAATAGTGTTTCCTTGTTCCGGAATCCTTTATCTTTGTTTTGTGAAATCATTGGGTTTAGACATTACTTCGGTGATCCTTACTCCTTTCAAAAGGGCAGCAACATACCCTTTGTTTTTTTTTTTTTATTATTTCTTTCTATAGAAAAAAATAAGAGAGATTGATTCCCTTGTGATACACTTTTGATCGAAATAGTTTTATGAATTCCGACAAATATTACTTATTTTCTTTTTTATTTCAAACTTGTTTGAATTTTAACCCTTTTCAATTTATATAATTTATCCATTTATATTAAAAATTTATATTATAGAGGATATATTTACAAAGTTGGTTCAACTTATTGATTTTTATTGTCACTAACCCTAGATTCTTCCCCCCGATAAATGAATCTCAATCCTTTCTGCTCGAGCTTCATCATGTACTTTTTATTTAGATTAGAACCCAACACAAATTAGGTTCCTAGTAAAAAGAACAAACTATGTCGAGCCAAGAGCATCTTCATTCTTATAGAAAATGGCGGATGTAAGAATCCACAGTCAATCATGTCCTTCAAGTCGCACGTTGCTTTCTACCACATCGTTTCAAACGAAGTTTTACCATAACATTTCTCTTATTTAATTTCAAACTGATATGGAATTGATTCAATATGAAATCATGAATAGTCATTGGATCAACTGATATATGTAGATATTATTATATATTATGATATGGCCGGCCGTATAGTTTTTATTTTATATTATATCTATAAATAGTCTCTATAATATTAAATTATAGAGACTATTTATAGATATAATAATATTTTCCTTTCCTTAACTTTCCGGAAAAGTCTTACTCAGGAAGGATCCCTTTTTTAACCCCATATCATATTAATAGAATTAAATACAATACATAAGAATGAAATACAATACATAACAAAAATAAAGAATAAATGAGTTTAGTTTGCTTAAGATTTATTGAAATTTTCAACAGATTGTTCGGGACGATCAATCATGAAGGATCTTTTTTTTTCTTGAACAAATAAATTAAAAACCTCAAAGAAAGGGGCTCTAATGAATTCCCAATTCCAGAATAAAATCTATTTTTAATCAAATAAACTATTCCAATGACCCACGAAGGTTGGAAAGTTTATCGATAATATATAGATTTATTGCACTCTGCATTTGACACTTGATTCTGTTTGTAAGAAAGTTTATCGATAATATATAGATTTATTGCACTCTGCATTTGACACTTGATTCTGTTTGTAAGAAACCAAAAAAATTCTTAAGAATCATTCTTAGAATTCAGAACGAAAGATTGTTCTCTTTAACAATTTTCTGTTTAATGTTGGAAACAATGTGATCCAATCTGCCCTTTATAGCAGAAAGGGTCTGGGACGGAAGGATTCGAACCTCCGAGTAACGGGACCAAAACCCGTTGCCTTACCGCTTGGCCACGCCCCATTTGAATTTCTATTCAACACTAATAAATACTAATATTATATTAGTATTGGTTATTCGTCAATTCTAGTATGTAATATATTGTTGCTAGGTTTCTATACATATAGAATCAAAAAATTCATTGATCATTACATTGAATTCTATTAAGATATTGTATGAAAGTATAATTCTTTGTATTCTCGTTTGAGAATTGAAAGGGGTTTTTGATTTGGGATAGTTCAAAGAAAAAGAAGGATTTTTTGGCCTGCCTTTTTCATTTTTACCTTATATTATAAAAATGACTCAATCAAAATTAAATTATCTAATCTACAAGAACGAAATTTTTGTTATGCTTAATATCTTTAGTTTAATCTGTATCTGTCTTAATTCTATCCCTTATTTGAGTTCGAGTAGTTTTTTCTTCGCCAAATTGCCCGAGGCTTATGCTTTTTTCAATCCACTCATAGACATTATGCCTATCATACCTCTATTCTTTTTTCTCTTAGCCTTTGTTTGGCAAGCTGCTGTAAGTTTTCGATGAAATCTTCAATATTCTCCTAAATTCATGATTTTTTGAAAAAAAAAAAAAAAACACACTTCATTATAGCATATGCGGTACGAAAAAAATGGGTAATCTATTCCCCTAAAAAAATGATCTTGGAGATTTTGTAATGCTTACTCTCAAACTCTTTGTTTATACAGTAGTGATATTCTTTGTTTCTCTCTT